AAGAAATTTTCGATCTAGTAAACTTATATGTAAATGACTCATATATTTAGATACCAGATGAATCAATGATTTAGATTTACCAGAATTTTTATAATCAATCTACTTCCGGATCAACTCATGGGAGAGAACCAAGATACTTTAATTTCTTATATTTTCGCAAACACGATCATACATTATGTATAATACACACTAAGTCGAATTTATGAATATTCTAATTTGTATGGTTAATACTACTTATCATTCATACTACTTATTCAACAAATTCGATTGATTGATACGAGTTGATTTTCTATTACGATAAATTGACGAAACAATAGCTGGTCCAATGGCGGCTTCAGCGGCTGCAATGGCTATAACAAAAATGGAAAAAATATTTCCTTTTAATTGGCGACTATCAAAAAAATCAGAAAATGTTACAAAATTTATATTAACCGCATTTAGTATAAGTTCAAGACACATAAGAGCTCTAACCATATTTCGGCTGGTGATCAATCCATAGATACCGATAGAAAATAAGTAGGCACTCAAAACAAGTACATGTTCGAGCATCATTGACCAACTCCTTATCAATTTCGATTCATTTCAATATAATATGAACAATAATAGAAAGGATTGACTATAATATAAAAAGTACGGAATAAAGAAATATATTGGTAATAGATCGAATAAAAAAAAGTAAAAGAATTTCGATTTTAGATTTTAGACATAAACAATTTTAAATTCTAATTGAAGGTAAATAAATGTGATAACACAGAATGAAGTTTAATTTAGATTGCTGTTACCAATTTTAATTTTATAGATTTATTATTGACGCGCCACGGTAATTGCACCTATCAAAGCGGCTAAAAGAATTATTGAGATGAATTCAAATGGAAGAAAAAAATCTGTTGATAAATGAATTCCAATTTGTTGACTATTACTTATCAAATCGTGCTCTATAATCTGGTTTGATCTTGTAGTCCAAATAATCCCGTACCATGATGTATCCGTAATAGTAGTTATTAGTAAACCAAAAATACTTGTACAAATCAGCAAAGTAAACCCATTCCCAACGGTCCAAAGATTAAAATCTTTGTAATATTCTGAACCATTCATGAACATCACAGCAAATATGATTAAAACATTTATAGCTCCCACGTAAATAAGGAGTTGTGCGGCGGCTACAAAATATGAATTTGATAGAATATATAATAAGGATATACAAACAAGAACTAATCCCAGCGAAAAGGCAGAATAAATTGGGTTGGTAAGTAATACTACTCCTATACCTCCTAAGATAAGACCTAATCCCAGAAAGACTAAAAGAAAATCATGTATTGGTCCAGGCAAATCCATTTTATGTAAAATAAGAGATAAATAAATTGAAATGTTTTTCATGACCTTATTGAGACCAGACCAGAAAAAATTGTTGATGATTCGTAAGAAATTTCTAATTGAATTAAATCCTAAGGGGTGTGAATTAATGTGGGGTACAGTTATTGGACTAATTTTTTGTTTTATCTGAATAGAGTAGTTCGAATCCGAAACTATACATTTCGAAATAATGTCAGATATATTAATTAATGAATTTTCAATCCTTTCAATCCAAATTGAGACGTACTTTTTACCAACCAATCATATAGTTGAGATTTGTAGTTATTCAGACCAAACAAAATGAAAAAACTCATTTCTTTAATGAACCTTAGTGATTCAAAATTTTTCTTTAATCAAGGATTTACTTATTTTTTATTTGAGGAGAATTCAGAATTGTTCGAATTGTATAATCGTCAATTACTGACATTGGTAAACGACCTAGAGCAATTTGATTATAATTCAATTCGTGACGATCATAAGTAGAAAGCTCATATTCTTCAGTCATTGATAAACAATTTGTTGGACAATACTCAACACAGTTACCACAAAATATACAGATTCCGAAATCAATACTGTAATTAAGTAATTGTTTCTTGCGAATATCAGTTTCCAATTTCCAATCAACGACGGGCAGATCTATAGGACATACACGAACACATACTTCACAAGCAATACATTTATCAAATTCAAAATGGATTCGACCGCGGAAACGCTCCGCAGCGATTACCTTTTCATAAGGATATTGAATAGTTATGGGTAAACGATTTACGTGGGACAAGGTAATCATGAAACTTTGACCTATGTACCTTGCAGCTCGGACTGTTTGTTGACCATAATTCATGAACCCGGTTATCATAGGGAACATATCGTGAATATATATGAATAATTTTATGTTTGTTTATTTCTCTTGTTTCATCCAAGTTGAGAATATAGGATATCATGTTCTTTTACAGTGAAAAGAGTTGGGAAGAAGTTGTTAATAATAGATTACCGAGAGAAATAGGTAAAAGAAATTTCCATCCAAGATTCAATAGCTGGTCCATTCTTAGCCTAGGTAAAGTCCATCTTGTTGTGATAGGAATGAACAAGAACAAATAAGTTTTAGCTAATGTAATAAACATACCAATTGTGGGTTCAAAAACACCATATGTTTTATTTATTTCAAAAAAATCAAAAACAAATATGTACGGAATAGAGATATTCCAACCACCTAAGTAAAGAATTGTTACAAATAATGAAGAAACTAATAGGTTTAGATAGGAAGCAACGTAAAATAAACCAAATTTGATACCCGAGTATTCGGTTTGATACCCTGCTACTAATTCTTCTTCTGCTTCTGGTAAATCAAAGGGTAATCTTTCACATTCTGCTAGGGAAGAAATTAGAAAAATAATAAACCCTATAGGTTGACGCCACAAATTCCACCCCCAAAAACCATATTTTGATTGCGCCTCAACTATATCAACTGTACTTGAACTATTAGATAATCATAGTCGGCGATACCATCACTGTTACCGTCGCTATTCCAGAACCGTACATGAGATTTTCACCGCATACGGCTCCTTGAGGACCTTAAATAAATCTAAGGATCGGGTCAATTTTATTTTATCTTGATATATTTATAAGATGGATAAGGTCAAAATTTATCATTCGATCCCGAATTAGACCAATTTAATTCTGTCTGTTCTGCTTTAATAATTATATATAATTTTTAAAAATATAAAAATAAAGTACTTCTGAATTGATCTCATCCTTTATTTAATAATTTCAATAATTATTTCAATATTTTATTTTTTGAGTAATAACTTAATTCTTCAATCAAATACTCCTTGTAACTTGTAAAAATATAAATAACTCGTCCTTTTCACTTACGAAAAAGAATTATATATACATTAATTCATAAATTATGATACGAATTCTATCTATATAAATATGGATATAGAAAGGAAAGGATAAAAGTATACAGTAAAGAATAAAAAAGATCTTTTTTATTTTTTCGTTTCTATTCTTCTTTCTCTTTCTGAAAAAGGGGGGGACTTACAAAATAAAAAAAATAAATAAAGTAAAGGATTATTTCGTTTCCAATAGTGATTTATTTAATCGACGAATAGGAGCATACTCTGGATCGGAATCGTCGGGCGTACTGCCTGATCATTTCTACTAACGTAAAGCCCCAATTAATATTCTTTGTATATTATGCAGAAATATTCTTTTACATAATCTCCATTACTAATCCTTTGTGTATCTTGGTGTTTCTAACCATCCACTCGTTTTTGTTCAATCATCCGTTAAGGTAATACATGTATGAGAATACATACAAACGATAGTGAAAACTCAATATGGTTGATCTTTTGAACCCGCTTCAAGTCAGGATGACTAATCACCTAATCTTGGGGCAAACGCTTTCTTATACTTATGTTTATTTCCGCTCAACTCTTTAACTCTATATACATAGAAAATGAGACTCAATTTTTTTACTGCTTTTTTATATAAGCTGTTTTCTTTCACTCATATAACTATCTGATTTAGTTCATCCATCCAAATAATGAATAAAAGATGAAGATATTTACTCAATTCATTCCGCCCTTTTCCTAGAAAAGAAGAAATAGAGAACAATTTATGTCTTAACGAATCGCACGTAGAGATATTGATAACACACATAAAGTTAATGGTATTTCATAACTAATCGATTGAGCAGCAGCTCGTAGACCGCCTAAAAAAGAATATTTATTATTTGAACCATATCCTGACATAAGAAGGCCAATGGGAGCAATACTTGAAATGGCAATCCATAAAAAAACACCGATATTGAGATCCACTAAAACAAGGTGAGAACCAAAAGGAACTACCGAATAGCTTACTAAAATGGATATGACCGCAATGGATGGTCCGATACTGAATAAACGAGTTTCTCCTCTAGATGGAAAAAGATTTTCTTTGAAAAGTAGCTTTGCCCCATCTGCTAAAGCTTGAAGAACTCCCAAAGGTCCGGCGTATTCAGGTCCAATACGTTGTTGTATCCCTGCGGATATTTCTCTTTCTAACCATACAATTACTAGTACACCTATTGTGATTCCCAATACAGGAGTAAAAATAGGAATAAAGGCCCATATAATTCCATAGGTCTCTTTTAAAAATTCGAATCTAGAAAAAGAATTAATATCTTGTACTTCTGGTGTATGACTTATCATTTTAACGATCAACTTCTCCCATAATGATATCTATGCTACCTAGTATTGTCATAATATCGGCCAATTTCATTCTTTTAACTAACTGAGGAAGAATTTGCAAATTGATAAAACCCGGCGGGCGAATTTTCCATCTCCAAGGAAAACCACTCTGATCCCCTATCAAAAAAATTCCCAATTCTCCTTTTGGAGCTTCAACTCTCACATAGAGTTCTTGTTTCGGCAATTCAAATGTAGGAGAGGGTTTTTTACTAATAAATCGATAGTCAAAATCATTCCATTCTGGATTCCTTTCTCTATCAAAGTATCGGATTTCTAAATTCTCATATGGACCCCCTGGAATTCCTTCTAGAGCCTGTTGAATAATTTTTATAGATTCTGTCATTTCACCAATTCGGACTAGATAACGAGCTAATGAATCTCCTTCTTTTTGCCACTGTACTTCCCAATCAAATTCGTCGTAACATTCATAATGATCAACTTTACGAAGATCCCATTGTATTCCAGAAGCTCGCAGCATTGGTCCTGATAAACCCCAATTTATTACTTCCTCTCTACCAATAACGCCTACTCCCTCAACTCGTTCTAAAAAAATAGGATTTCGGGTAATAAGTTTTTGATATTCAGTAACTCCTATTAAAAAATAATCGCAAAAATCTAAACATTTATCTATCCAGCCGTGAGGTAAATCAGCCGCTACTCCTCCGATCCGAAAAAAATTATGCATCATTCTCATACCGGTGGCAGCTTCAAATAGATCATATACTAATTCTCTTTCTCTGAAAATATAGAAGAAAGGAGTCTGCGCCCCAATATCTGCCAGAAAAGGACCAAGCCATAACAGATGAGAAGCTATACGGCTCAACTCCAACATAATTGCTCTGATATAGCTGGCTCTTTTAGGCACTTGGATATTTCCCAACAACTCCGGTCCATTTATGGTTATTGCTTCTGTGAACATAGTAGCTAAATAATCCCAACGCGTTACATAAGGCAGATATTGTATAATTGTTCGGTTTTCCGCAATTTTTTCCATTCCTCGGTGTAAATAGCCTAATATTGGTTCACAGTCAATAACATCTTCACCATCGAGAGTAACGATGAGTCGAAGAACACCATGCATTGATGGGTGGTGGGGACCCATATTTACTATCATGAGGTCTTTTCTTGGAGCTGGTATATTCATAGGTTTTTCTTTTTCCTCGATTGATTCTTTCATGAATTACTGAAAAGCGAAAATAAGTTCATTAAAAAAAAAAAAAATCAAGATCTAATAAATCAAATAATTCAATAATTCAAAACGCTTCCTCAAATTCAAATTAACGCGTTTTTGATTCCCGAATATCTAACTGATTAATTAATTCTTTATAACGTATTCTATTGTTCTTTGACAAATAAGACAGCATCCTTTGGCGTTTTCCCAAAATTTTACGGAGGCCTCTCTGAGATAAATAGTCTTTTCTGTGCAATTCCAAATGTGAAGAAAGTTTTCGTATCCTATTAGTGAGGCTTAGTATTTGAAATGTAACAGACCCCCTGTTTTTTTCTTTTTCTTCGTGTGAAATAACCGAGATGAATGACTTTTTTATCATAAAATGAAATCTTCCCCCCCCACCGGCCCTTATTGCTTTGCTAGATATTTTTATTGATCAATAATAATAATGCTATTCATTTTTTTTTTTTTAATTTGGCATACACAATACAATAATCTTAATTTTGTGAATAATTTCCAATTTTAAAATTGGATTCGAATAGGTAAACAAAAAGATAGTTGTCTGCACTCACAAAAGATAAAAAATTATATCTAAAATTTAAAAAGAAACTAAGAAGATTTTTGCATTATTTCTAGATATTGATATGTCATTAAATTAGTATCGTGTATCATAATGGAATAGAAAACAATATAGGTGTGCATCTATTTGTCTTCATATATGCAATATAGTACGGGAAATAAAATCAATCCGTATTTCACTTTTTTTCAGTACACGCTTAAGTTCATTTTTAAATTGCGGATACATATGTATCCTTACCATACTGAAACGACTGCCATTATTGGTATCAAACCAATAGCGATTCATACAAGCGAAATCTTCTAATCGATAATTAGGCCAAAGAAAGAACTTTAATCTAATTATATTATTTTGATTTATTTTGCTTTTATTCAAAACCGGACTCTTTACCTTATTTTCATTACAAAAAAATGCATTGCTAGGTATACCATTTCTATTCCTAGAATTGAAACAAATTAGAATTCTCAATTCTCTACGATGTCTAGGGGATAAAATAGTTTCAGGAACAAACAAATCATAATGATTTTTGTCTCGATTTTCAGTCATCTTTTGATGTTTTGAAATGAATTCATCAAAATTCTTCGTATCAACAAGGCCCTTTTCTCGATACCTTTGATTAATTGTGTGTTTACTTTTATGAACCAACGAAATACCTATAGTTTGATACATAATAAATTGTCCTTCATTTTTTCTAGACAGACGAACTGGTTCAATAAGTAATATTCCCTTTTTAATCAATTCTGTAAGAATGAAATTTTTCTGAATCATTAGAAGATCCAGATTTATTTCTCCCCTTTGAATAGAGGCTATAGTAATTTCTCTTAGGTTTATCGGTCTAAGCAGGGAACAATATACTTTGATGTTATCGATCATTTTTTTATTTAAAGAATCGTCCCATCTCAATTGAAAAAGCAAATACCTTTTTAGTAAGAAATCAAACTCCGCTTCCATGTTGGTCCTGGATTGTTTTTTATTTTTTTTCATCTTTGATACCGCATAATTTTCTTCAATATCTTTTTCTTGGTTTGAGAGAGTTGATTCAAAATCTGTTTTGATTCCGTATTCTTTTTCTACTTGATTTTGTTTTTCTAATTCAAGATATTTTTTTTCATTTGAAAATATTGATATAAAGATATCTCTTTTTTTCTTTCCAGTCGTTTTTTTATTTTTATTTCCACTGGCATTTTCATTTACATTAAGATTTAAAAGGAGAAATTTGATTGGTATGTACCATGGTTTAATCTTATACGAAGTATAAAGTATCAAAAATTCTGGGAAAAACCAAAGTTCGAGATTCGATATGGGACAACTTAGTATTTCTTCATTCATTCTCATCCAATCAAAAAGTTTTTTTTTGGATGGATTCATTTCTTGATTTTGATGAATCGTGGGATAAAAAAGATCTTTCTTGTCGATTTTATCAATTATTTGATAATTATTAGCCCTAGGTTTAGTATATTTATTACTGTTGGCGTCAGTATCCATATTGATCCAGGCCCTAATATCCATTTTCTTTCTAAGACAAAAATTGAGAATTATCCAATCGAAATTTTTTCTATCCGGATTGTTCTTTATATCTATAATATTATCTTCTACTAGATAATTATTGATAGGGATACCTACCAGCATATTAAATAATTTTCGTTTATGTTCGGTATAATTATAAAAAATCTCTTGGTTATTATTTACTTGTAATGGTAATCCATAAATAGATGAGTTTTTCTTATCTTCATAATTAATAAAATTATATGATAAAAGATCATATCTATATTTTTTTTTAACATTTTTTTTTTCGGAGTTAATTAATGGATTTTTTTCATATGAATCATATTTGTTTAAATGGTTATTTTGAGCTATAGAGTGTTGATTTACTATATTTATACCTTTTTGTGGTACTAATCTAGACTGAGATAAATTATTTTGATAATAACCCCTTAAGCAATTTTTCCATTGATTTATTTCATAATTGGGGATGTTCTTATGTCTTAATTCGGAATGAAATATTTTTTGTGTTCCAAGAAAATAATCCTTTATTTCATTCTTAAGAAAAAGAAAAGCTCCATTATATTGAAAGACAGATCTTAATCTTAACTTATATAAATTAAAAAAGTTAAAACCCCGGCTTTGTGATAATTTGTAAAAGACATATGCTTGTGACAAATAAGATAAATTACAAAAAGTTTCCAAGTTCTTATTATTAATATTAGAAAGTGACTCTTTTATAGTCGAAATAAACTGCGTTATCTTTTGATTTGTTTTATCAATTTTTTCTTGATTTCTTTCATTATTGTAAATATAGTTATTATAGGAACTGGTTTTATTAACAATTTTTTTTAATGATTCAAAAAAATAAAAAAAAAGTTGTGCATTTATTTTAGGAATATTACTGATAAATAAAAATATATTTCTATATATTCTTTCAATGAAAAATTTTATAAAATAATTTGATTTACGGATTAGTCGAACATTTCTTCTTTTTAATAGCTGCAAAATATTTTTTGGTGATTCCAATCTTTTATCATTATAACTCATTTTATTAGAACTAATATTTATATGTGGACTTAGAAATCCTTTTTTGTTGTCTTTTGAAATTTTTTGTATTTGATTTATGGTTGTGTTTGTTCTATTAGTTAGATCTTGTATTTTTTTTTTTGTTAATGAAAAAGTTGTCCAATTTGTAGATTGAATGTTAATGGACGGTTCATGAATTAGCTCGTTATCGATTATCAAATTTTTTTCTTTTTTGCTTTCACTCAATTCATATAGTTCTATTTCTCTTAATCCAACTAATAGAATTGGGTTCATTTTTGAAAGTTCTTTTATTATTTTTTTTAGAAATACAATATTTTTAATAACCCATTTTTTTCTTTCTTTTGAGACATTTAGAAATAATTTTGTTCTTTCTTTTAAAATTATTAGAATTCTAAAACATTTCTTTTTTAATTTTATAAGTCTTTTTTTGAGTTCTTTAAAAATAGGTTCAAAAAACGAAAGTTGTTTTCTGGGCGAACCAAAAGGAAGTTCAGTTTCCATTCCCCAAACTGTTAAAAAACAAAAATCATTTTGTTGTTCTTTCTTTTTCATTGGATCCTTATAATTGTTTCGTAGCTTAAGCTTAGATTTGTGCCAAGGTTTCAGACGAAAAGGAAATAGGATCTTTATCTGAATACCGTCTATTAACCAGTTTTTCGGAAATTCTTTTTCTGCTAATTGAACACCATTATAAGTGCAGTTAACATGCACTTCTCTTTTCCAATCCTTTACATCCTCCGACCATTCAGGAAATTGAAATAATAGTATACGACCAATATTTTTAACTATTATCAATGAGGGTAATATAATATATTTTCTCAGAATTGATTGGATTACTAATACAAAACCTCTTATTACTTGAGCAACTACAATGCTATCCCAGGTTTCCGCTATTTCTATACGTGCATTCTCCCTTCTTTTTTCTTCTTCTTTTTTTTTATCTTTTGATTTTTTCTCTCTATAGTCTGAAATTTTGAATTCTGGCTTTTTCCATAGCCAATGTTGAAATTTTTTTTTTATCGGCCTCAACATATCAAAAGAAAAATAAACATCTTTGTCGATTCTGTCCAAAAAAGGAAGGGAGTGTACGTTTGCTTGAAAGGTTTTCCAAATAACTGTTTTACGCCTTTGAGCGCG